CGGATGTCCTGTCTGATACACAATGTAAACCACTTCTTGATTATTATTAGTCTGATTTCAAATCAAAAGAAAAAGAGTCCATAATTTTTTTTTTACAAGGAACTACTGAACTCAATCACTTGCTGTCGTTACTCTTCAGTTTTCTGTTGAGATCTATCCTATAGAGGGATTTCTTTCCCTTTTTTAGATTTTCATTTTCTAGATCTAGATAGTTTACTAAAAACAAGCTATCCTTCTTGTATAGATTTTGATAATTTGTAGCAAGCCGCTATGGTGAAATCGGTAGACACGCTGCTCTTAGGAAGCAGTGCTAAAGCATCTCGGTTCGAGTCCGAGTAGCGGCATAATATTTTCTACAAGAAAGTTATATTACAAGAAAGTTATATAAGGCCTACAATCTATTTTAACAATTTCTATTAAAATGAAATAAGAAATAAAACTTCCTATTTCTGTTTCTTATATTTCTATTGGAGGAACCCTGACTTCATTTTTAGTATTTGTATGATATTTATTACTTTAGAGCACATATTGAACCATATATCTTTTTCGGTCGTTTCAATTGTAATTACAATGCATTTTTTAAACTTAGTAGTCGATGAAATCGTAGGACTATATAATTCCTCAGAAAAGGGCATGCTAGTTTCTTTTTTCTGTATAACAGGACTATTAACGACTCATTGGGCTTATTCAGGAGATTTTCCATTAAGTGATTTATACGATTCGTTAATTTTTCTTTCATGGAATTTATCCATTATTAACATGCTTCCATATTTTAAAAACAATAAAAAGGATTTCGATTTAATCGCAATAAGCTACCCAAGTGCCCTTTTTACCCAAGGCTTTGCGACTTCAGGACTTGTAGCTGAAATGCATCAATCCAAAAAATTAGTGCCCGCTCTCCAATCCCAATGGTTAATGATGCACGTAAGTATGATGCTATTGAGCTACGCAGCTCTTTTGTGTGGATCATTATTATCAATAGCTCTTCTAATTATTACATTTCGAAAAAGGAAAAGGATCTTTGGTAAAAGAAATAAGTTCTTAAATGTACCATTTTGGAATACTCAATACCTGAATGAAAAAAAGAGAAATACTTCTCTTACTTCTTCTGTAAATTATTATAGGTCTCAATTGGTTCAACAATTAGATTATTGGAGTTATCGTATTATTAGTCTAGGATTTCTCTTTTTAACCATAGGGATTCTTTCAGGAGCGGTCTGGGCTAATGAGGCGTGGGGTTCCTATTGGAGTTGGGACCCAAAGGAAACTTGGGCATTTATTACTTGGATAGTATTTGCTATTTTTTTACACAGTAGAACAAAGAAAAACGTGGAAGGCATAAATTCGGCAATTGTAGCTTCTATAGGCTTTTTTATAATTTGGGTATGCTACTTTGGAATCAATCTATTAAGAATAGGGTTACATAGTTATGGTTCATTTGAAATATCGTAAAATTCAAATTGAATTAAAGAAAGTCTATGAGAAATGGAAAGATAGGTTGTCAGCGTGTTGAGCGTACATGAAAAAAATAGAATAAAAAGAAAATTGCGCAGAAGCCATTGGGAGCCGTTTGAATCACTACGCACAACTTGATTCAAAGGGTTTTCCCAAGGGCAAAAGGTTTTATATTACAAATAAAAATTTGGACTCTTTTTTTTTACTTAAACCTAAGACAAAGAACATCCTTTTTCTTAGTGTCTAGCGAAAATTTTACGTTTCCATACGGCCCCTTATTTTTGTTTTATTTCGAAAAGCTCTCTATAAAAAAATTAGAGAGAATAAATTCAACCCTGTCAACCGATAATGAGAGAATAAAATCGGGATAAATACCAACCCCTATTACGGGTAGAAGGATAGAAATCGAAACAAACAATTCCCGCGGCCCAGAATCAAAAAAAGGGGGTGTTGGGACATTCAAAAGTCTGTAGCCATAGAACATCTGGCGTAACATAGATAATGAATAAATTGGAGTTAATATCATTCCAACTGCCATTCCAAAAGTAATTAGTATTCTTGGCATTAAAAGCAATTTTGGGCTGGTTATTATTCCAAAAAATACTATCAATTCTGCAACAAACCCGCTCATGCCCGGTAATGCAAGGGAAGCCATTGATAAGATACTGAACATCGTAAATACTTTTGGAATGGCGATAGCCATTCCGCCCATTTTGTCAAAAGAAACAAGACGTATTCTATCATAACTCGTCCCTGCCAAGAAAAAAAGAGCAGCACCAATAAATCCATGAGAGATTATTTGTAAAACGGCTCCGTTAAGCCCCGTATCCGTTATAGAGCAAATTCCTATAATTATGAAACCCATATGGGATACGGAGGAATAGGCTATTCTTTTTTTTAAATTACGCTGACCAAGAGATGTTGAAGCTGCGTAGACTATTTGGATTGCGCCTACTGTAATCAAGTAGGGGGAAAGCATAGAATGGGCATGGGGCAAGAATTCCATATTAATCCGAACCAATCCATAAGCTCCCATTTTTAATAAGATTCCAGCTAGAAGCATGCAAGTGCTGTAATGTGCCTCTCCGTGAGTGTCTGGTAACCATGTATGTAAGGGTATAATCGGCGATTTGACAGCAAAAGCAATAAGAAAGCCAATATAGAATATTATTTCGAGTGCCGCAGGATAGGATTGATGAGCTGATATTTCAAAATTGAATGTTGGTTCGTTGGAACCAAATAATCCGATACCTAGAACCCCTATTAATAGAAAGAGGGAGCTTCCCGCAGTGTACAAAAGAAATTTTGTAGCTGAATACAGGCGGTTCTTCCCCCCCCACAGGGATAGAAGTAAATAAACGGGAATCAATTCTAACTCCCACATGATGAAAAAGAGCAAAAGATCCCGAGAAGAAAATGATCCTATTTGACCACTGTACATTGCTAACATCAAGAAATAGAATAATCGGGGGGTTCGAGTAACCGGCCAAGCCGCTAAAGTAGCCAAAGTGGTGATAAATCCTGTAAGTAAAACAGGTCCAAGAGAAAGTCCATCTACTCCCAATCTCCAGTCAAATTGAAAAAAATGGATCCATTTATAAGCCTCCACGAGTTGGATTAATGGATCGTCCAGTTGGAAATGGTAATAGAATGCATAGGCCATTAGAAGGAGTTCTAGTGAACATATGCACAAAGTATACCATCTAGTTACCTTGTTTCCTCTATGAGGGAGAAAGAAAATGAGGGAACCCGCGGATATTGGAAAAATTACAATTATTGTTAACCAAGGAAAATAATTCGTGGTAAAGACAAGATACGCTTGGACTTGGACCACAAAACCCATGCTCAAAAACAGAATATATTCTGTTTTCTTTTTCGAGTACGGGTTTTTTCGGTAAAAAAAAAAATGAATTTAATTCAACTGGGATTCTTTTAAACGTCTTAAACGTATTAATTTAATAAGCTAGACCCATGCTTCGAGTTGTTTCATGCCATAAATAAACTCGAACGCTTAAGAAATCCGTTGGACAGGCGGATTCACATCTCTTACAACCGACACAGTCCTCTGTTCTTGGAGCGGAAGCAATTTGCTTAGCTTTACATCCGTCCCAAGGTATCATTTCTAACACGTCTGTGGGACAGGCCCTGACACATTGAGTACATCCGATACATGTATCATAAATCTTTACTGAGTGTGACATGGGGTCTCCAAATTTTGAAACATCATAACAGAAATTTTCGATCTAGTTAATTTATTTGATAATAACTCATATATTGAGACACCAGACGAATCAATGATTTAGTAGAATTTTCCAATCTAGCCTTTGACTTTGAATTGGCTCTTAAAAAAAATAATAATAAATAAAAAAGAAAAAAGGGCAAAGATACTTTGACTTACGCCGTTTTCGCAAATAGGTTCTAGGTTCCATATCATATATGCCAATGCAAATTGATGAATAATAGTAGGTAGTATAATTTGTATGATTAATACTACTTTTTCAATAAATTCGATTGATTAATACGAGTTGATTTTTTGTTACGATAAATTGACGAAAGAATGGCCGGTCCAATAGCTGCTTCAGCGGCTCCAATGGCTATAACAAAAATGGAAAAAATGGCCCCCTTTAATTGGCGACTATCAAAAAAATCAGAAAATGTTACGAAATTCATATTAACGGCATTCAGCATAAGTTCAAGACACATAAAGGCCCTAACCATATTCCGACTGGTGATCAATCCACAGATACCAATAGAAAATAAAAAAGCACTCAAAACAAGGACATGTTCGAGCATCATTGAGCAGCTCCTTTTCAATTTGAATTCATTTGAATACTACTAAAAATGAATACTACTAAAAAAAACAAGTATGAAACAAAAAAATATATTGGCAGTAGCCCGAAAAAAGTTTGAAATATAGAAATGAAAAAGTCTTCAAATAGAATGAAAAGAAAGATGATAAGACAAAAGAGGGTTAACTTCCTTTTTCCCTTGTTTTGACGGTTCTAAATTAGAAAGTTTGCTGGCGAGCCACGGAAATTGCACCTATTAAAGCAACTAAAAGAATGATAGAAATGAGTTCAAATGGAAGAAAAAAGTCTGTTGATAAATGAATTCCAATTTGTTGACTATTACTTATCAAGTCTTTCTCTATGATCTGGGCTGCTTTTGTAGTCCAAATAACCCCATACCACGATGTATCTAGAATATTAGAAATTAGTGAAAGAAAAAGAGTTGTACAAACTAGTGAAGTAGCCCCATCCCCAACAGTCCCAAAGTTCAAATCTTTGGAATATTCTGAACCATTTATGAACATCACAGCAAATAGAATTAAAATGTTGATAGCTCCCACGTAAATAAGGAGTTGTGCAGCAGCTACAAAATGACAGTTTGCTAGAATATAAAATAAAGATATACAAATAAAAACCAATCCCAACGAAAAGGCGGAATAAATTAGGTTGGTAAGTAATACCACTCCGAGACCCCCTAATAGCAGACCTGATCCCAGAACGACTAAAAGAAAATCATGTATTGGTCCGGGCAAATCCATTATATGTAACAGATAAATAAATGGGAATCTTTTTCATGAGCTTCTTGATCCCATCAGGATTGTTTTTCGATACGTCCCCGTTTCAAGTTGAATGCAATTCTAATGAGTACGAGTACGAATTGGAGTAAGTAGAATTTTTGAACTAGCCCCCGTACTCCTCTGAAAGAAGAGAAAAGTTCGAAACTATCTAACCAATCAATAGTTTGAATTTGTCCATATTCAACAATTCAACAAGAAAAAAGAAAGATCAAATTCCCCTAGACCAAAATAGAAACTTTAGTTTAGTAATTGGAACTTTTTCTTTAATCAAGGATTTTCCCGGTTTTTTTTCTAGGCGAATTCAAAATTGTTCGAATTGTATAATCCTCAATTACTGGCATTGGTAAACGACCCAGAGCAATTTGATTATAATTCAATTCGTGACGATCATAGGTTGAAAGCTCATATTCCTCGGTCATCGCTAAACAATTTGTTGGACAATACTCAACGCAATTACCACAAAATATACAGATTCCAAAATCAATGCTGTAATTAAGGAGGCGTTTCTTTCGAATATTGGTTTGAAATTTCCAATCAACAACAGGCAGATCTATGGGGCATACACGAACACATACTTCACAAGCAATGCATTTATCAAATTCAAAATGGATTCGACCCCGAAAACGTTCCGATGTAATTAATTTTTCATAAGGATACTGAATAGTTACAGGGAAACGATTTGCGTGGGATAGCGTAATCATCAAACTTTGACCGATGTACCTTGCGGCTCGTACTGTTTGTTGACCATAATTCATGAATCCAGTTACCATAGGGAGCATATTTCGAATATCTATGAAGAATAATTTTATCTTTCTTTCTCTTGTTTAAGACAAGCCACGAATATAGAGGAATATAGAGTCTCCTATTCTTTTTTTATTTCATTTCTATTCCAGCGAAAGGAGTTGAGAAGAGGTTGTTAATAATAGATTACCGAGAGAAATCGGTAAAAGAAATTTCCACCCAAGATTTAAGAGTTGGTCCATTCTTAGCCTAGGTAAAGTCCATCTTGTTGTGATAGAAATGAACAAGAAAAAAAAAGTTTTAGCTAATGTAATAAAAAGCGCAATTGTTGTTCGAAAAACAGCACCCGCACCCGCTTCATTTATTTCAACTAATTGAGGAAAGTCTATGCACGGAATAGAGAGATTCCAACCACCTAAGTAAAGAATGGTTACAAATAAGGAAGAGACTAATAAATTGAAATAGGAAGTAACGTAAAATAAACCAAATTTTATACCCGAATATTCGGTTTGATAACCTGCTACTAATTCTTCCTCTGCTTCTGGTAAATCGAAGGGCAATCTTTCGCATTCCGCTAGGGAAGAGATTAGCAAAACGATAAACCCTATAGGTTGCCGCCAAAAATTCCACCCCAAAAAACCATATTTTGACTGCGCTTCAACTATATCAACTGTACTTGAACTGTTAGAAAATCATAGTCGGCAAAACCATCACTGTTCCCACCGCTATTACAGAACCGTACATGAAATTTTTATCTCATACGGCTCCTCTAGCGTCTCAAAAATATTTAAGGACCTGGATTACTTTAATCTCTATATGTTTGTGGAATAGAAAATAGATAAGGTTTTTCAAATCTATTGGAAGGTCCGGAATTAGACGAATGGAATTCTGTCTACTAAAAAAGGAGGGGTTGCTTCTGAATTGATCTCATCCCTTACTTTCAAAATTTGGCTTTTTCCTTCTTGAGTAATTGCTCAACACTTCAATAAAATACTCCTTTTCAAGATATCTCTAACGATTTCAACCCATTTTTTTTTTTATTGCTAATAGTGGCACGAGTTCTAGCCCCATCCAAACGGATATACCAAAAAGTCTAAGTATATATATTTTTTTCTTTCGATTTGAATTCAATTATTTCTTTTTTCCGTTCTTCTTTCTAAGAAACTAAGAAGATGGGTTTCCAATTAAAGTCAATAAGGGATTTTTTCGTTCCTGATAATTCTTTTTTAAATCGGTGGGTAGGAGCGTACTCTGGATCGGAATTTTGAGGAGTACTGCTTGATCATTTCTACAAATTTAAAGCCCCAACTTGCCTTTCCCTTTCTGTTATGTAAAAATACACTTTTTTTTTAACAACTTTTGGAATCTCCATTACAAATCCTTTCTGTATTTTGGTGTTCCTAACCACCCACTCATTTTACAACGATTTGTGTTTTGAGTTTGAGCCCGCTTCAAGCCGGGACGCCTAATCAACCAATCTTGGGGCACCTTAATATTGACTTCCACCTAACTGTTGCTCTCGTACCTAAAGAAATGAGAATCCATTTTTTACTGTCAGTTAAAAATTTCTATTTTAGAAGCTGTTTGTTTTCTTTCACTCATATAACTATCTGGTTTAGTCCATCAACCTGAATCAAATGATTCATAGGGAGGGCTTTCTTTTTATCGAATCGCACGTAGAGATATTGACAACACGCAGAGAGTTAATGGTATTTCATAACTAATTGATTGAGCAGTAGCTCGTAGACCACCTAAAAAGGAATATTTATTATTTGATCCATATCCTGACATAAGAAGTCCAATGGGAGCAATACTTGCAATGGCAATCCATAAAAAAACACCAACATTTAAATCAGCTAAAACAAGACGATAGCTAAAAGGAATTACTGAATAACTTAGGAGAATTGATATGACTGCCATGGATGGGCCAAGACTGAACAAACCAATATCCCCTCTAGATGGAAGAAGATTCTCTTTGAAAAGGAGTTTTGTTCCATCCGCTAAAGCTTGAAGAATTCCCAAAGGACCGGCGTATTCAGGACCAATACGTTGTTGTATCCCTGCGGATATTTCTCTTTCTAACCACACAATTACTAATACACCTATTGTGATTCCCAATACAAGGATCAAAATAGGGACAAGGATCCAGACAGTCCCATAGACTTCTTGTAAGGATTCGAACCTGGAAAAAGAATGGATATCTTGTACTTCTCTTGTATCAATTATCATCTCAACGATCAACCTCTCCCATAATGATATCTATGCTACCTAGTATCGTCATAATATCAGCCAATTTCATTCTTTTAACTAACTGAGGAAGAATTTGCAAATTCATAAAACCCGGTGGACGTATTTTCCATCTCCAAGGAAAACTGCTCTGATCTCCTATCAGAAAAATTCCCAATTCTCCTTTTGGGGCTTCAACTCTCACATAAAGTTCTTGTTTCGGCAATTCAAAAGTAGGAGAAGGTTTTTTACTGACGAATCTATATTCAAAACCACCCCATTCTGGATACCTTTCTCTATCAAAACATCGAATTTCTAAATTCTCATAAGGCCCCCCCGGAATTGCTTCCAGAGCCTGTTGAATAATTTTTATGGATTCCCTCATTTCACCGATTCGGACTAAAAACCGAGCTAATGAATCTCCTTCTTTTTGCCACTGAACTTCCCAATCGAATTCGTTGTAACATTCATAATTGTCGATTTTACGAAGATCCCATTGTATTCCGGAAGCTCGGAGCATCGGTCCTGATAAACCCCAATTTATTGCTTCTTCTTTACCAATAATGCCTATTCCCTCTACTCGCTCTAAAAAAATAGGATTCCTCGTAATAAGTTTTTCATATTCAGAAAGTCCTGTTAAAAAAAAATCACAGAAATCCAAGCATTTATCTATCCAACCATGAGGTAGATCAGCCGCAACTCCTCCGATACGAAAATAATTGTGCATCATTCTCATACCGGTGGCTGCTTCAAATAGATCATATACTAATTCTCTTTCTCTGAAAATATAAAAAAAGGGGGTTTGTGCGCCAATATCTGCCATAAAGGGACCAAGCCATAATAGATGAGAAGCTATACGACTTAATTCCAACATAATAGTTCTGATATAGCTGGCCCTTTTAGGTACTTGAATATTTCCTAATTTCTCTGGAGCATTCACAGTTATTCCTTCTGTGAACATAGTAGCCAAATAATCCCAACGTGTTACATAAGGCAGATATTGTATAATAGTTCGATTTTCCGCAATTTTTTCCATCCCTCTGTGTAAATAACCCAATATGGGTTCACAGTCAATAACATCTTCACCATCTAGAGTAAGGATGAGCCGAAGAACGCCGTGCATTGATGGGTGGTGAGGGCCCATATTGACTATCATTAGGTCTTTTCTTGTAGCTGGTATAGTCATAAGTTTTTCCTCTCTTTTTTCTTTCATGAATTGCCGAAAACGAAAAGAAATTCATCCAAATGCAAAAATCAAATAATTGAAAATAACGTTTCAAATTTCACGAGTTTCTGACTTTTGAATACCCAACCTATCTATTAATGTCTCATAACGTTCTCCATTTTTCTTTGACAAATAAGACAGCAGACGCTCTCGTTTTACCAAAAGTCTACGTAGACCTCTCTGAGATAAATAGTCCTTTCTGTGAAATTTCAAATGGGAAGAAATTCTTTGTATTTTAGTGGTAAAACTAAATACTTGAAATTCAACGGACCCCCTATTCTTTTCCTTTTCTTCTTGCGAGATCACTGAAATTAATGGAGTTTTTACCATAAAACTGGGCCTACCCCCCTTATCTTTTCTTTTTTAATATGAATTTTACCGAGCAGTAATAAAAATCTTAGTTATTTTTGACTTTTGTATACACAAGAATCTTAATTTCGTTATGAACTTCTCGTTTTTTTTTTCAAATAAAATAATAAATCAACAAGAAATTCAACTTGCAAGTTGATTGGGCTAGGGATACAAAAGAATAGTCTATTTCTTTCTCCACTCACAAAAGATAAAAATGGATATCTAAAAATAAAAGAATGACTCAACAAAATAAAAAGCCTTTTGTTGAGTTATTTGTCATTTATAGATTTCATTTATAGATTCAATTGGTACGTCATTGAATTAGTTCATTGAATTAGTATCATGTATCAGGCTGGAATGGAAAACAACCCATGTATCCATCTCCTTACTTTCATATATTAGATATGGTAGGGGTATATAGAAGATAGTAGGGCTATCTAGTAAGAATTGACTATTTGACTATTAGCGGGTTTTCAATCGTGGGTACATACGGATCCTTAAGATACTGAAATGGCTGCCATTAGTAGGATCACGATTCATACAAGCTAAGTCTTCTAGTCGATAATTCGGCCAAAGAAAGAGCCTTAATTTCATTAGTTTCCTTTTGATTCTATTTAGTTCTTTCGTTTCTTCTTCTTTCTTTCGCAGTTCATTTTGTTCTCTTTCTTTTTTTCGAACTAGATTTGATCTTTCTCCATTTTCTATGTTTTCTGGGTTCTCCGTCTATTGTGGCTGTGAAGGGGAAAAAAGGGTATATAAAGCTTTTTCCAGAAAGTTCCAGAAAGACATAGCAAGAATAGAAAAAAATATACAATAAGGCACACGTAACCCCCACCACTTGTTAAATCTCCTTCTTTGTCCCTTCAATCTCAAGGATTCTACCCTCTTGGGCCCCTTGCGTACCTTTTGTATAATTTGCGTCACTTTGTTCAAACTTTTGTCCAGAGAACGGTCTAGTCCATTGGGCGGGGTGGAGGGGGCGTAGGCTCATTTTTTATTATGAATTATAGAAATCGCTAGAATTTGATACGTACTGAACTGCCCCTTAATTCTTTTTGCTTTAAAAAAGGGGGGAGGTCTTTTTATGATTTTATGAATCAGGTCTATTTCGATTAAGATTTTTTCTGATTATTTATCAGATTATTTCTTTCTTTTTTGTCAGAGAAATGAAAACTTTTTGAATTCCCGGTAGAAAGAGATTTCGCTAATGAAAAAGCTTTGAGCGCCGCCCCAGATCCTTTCCCTTTCCAGATATTTTTACGAATTCGCTTTTTCGAGCTAGAAATCCTTTTTTTTGGAACGGCCATTTTTAAAAAAGTTTTTCATTTATATAGTTGGATGTGTAAGACATCTATTGTTGAAAACAAATTCTTCTTTATTTCATTTTCTCTATTTATCTACTTTCTCTTTAGATTACACTAACTTTGATTGAATTCCCTTTTTATATAAAATATAGAATAGAAAGAATATACGAAAAACACATAAAAGATTTGTTATTAGAACAAAAAATATGTGCGTTTTTTTTTTTCAATTTCTATTCCACAGAATGTAGAGTGTCCGACAGAGCAGAAAATAAAAGAAGAAAATAAAACCTCTTTCTTTACTTTATGGGATCGTTGTCTCTATTTGTCGTACTAGTTTATCGTTTCTTTATGCTATTTTTTACATAAAATGGAAAGTTGAAGAACCCCAGCCTTGCCTACTTTATTTGAAATTCATTTCAATCTTTTTTTTCTATTAACTATTAAATTAATTAGTCAAGCTAGGGAAGGGTAAAACTACTAACTAATTGAAATTTGAAAAATTCGAACCTTCTTCATTTCAATATTTAAAGAGCAGTCTCGAAGTATTAAAAATCAGAATACTTAACTTAAGAATAGAAAAATTCATTTTAGTATTTTCGTTTGGAATATCTTTCTTTTTTGTTGATCCCTTTCATTCAAAAGAGATAAAAGAGCGGGTGAATTAGAAAAAATGAATTAAGAATTTTTTTTTATTGATTTTTTATGGAATATACAAATAAATATTCATGGATTATGCCCTTCATTCCACTTCCCGTTCCTATGCTAATAGGGGTGGGACTTCTCCTTTTTCCAACGACAACAAAGCATCTTCGCCGTATATGGGCCTTTCCTACTATCTTTTTGTTAGGGATAATTATGCTTCTTTCGGCCTATTTATCTATTCAGCAACTAAATAGAAGTTATATCTATCAATATGTATGGTCTTGGACCATCAATAATGATTTTTCTTTAGAGTTTGGTCATTTGATAGATCCACTTACTTCTACCATGTCAATCTTAATTACTACGGTTGGACTTACAGTTCTTATTTATAGCGAAAATTATATGTTTCATGATCAAGGATATTTAAGATTTTTTTATTATATGGCTTTTTTTAATGCTTCAATGTTGGGCTTAGTTACTAGTTCTAATTTAATACAAATTTATATTTTTTGGGAATTCGTTGGAATGTGTTCTTATCTATTAATAGGCTTTTGGTTTACACGACCCGTTGCCGCAAAGGCCTGCCAAAAAGCATTTGTAACTAATCGTGTAGGGGATTTTAGTTTATTATTAGGAATTTTGGGTCTTTATTGGATAACGGGTAGTTTCGAATTTCGAGATTTGTTTCAAATATTGAATAACTTGGTTCATAATAATGAAATTCCTTTTTTATTTTTGACTTTGTGCGCCTACTTCTTATTTGGGGGCGCGCTTGCTAAATCTGCGCAATTTCCCCTTCATGTATGGTTACCCGATGCCATGGAAGGACCTACTCCTATTTCAGCTCTTATCCATGCTGCTACTATGGTAGCCGCAGGAATTTTTCTTGTAGCTCGGCTTCTTCCTCTTTTCATAGTAATACCTTACATATTGAATCTAATATCTTTGATAGGTATCATAACAGTCTTTTTAGGAGCTACTTTAGCTCTTGCTCAAAAGGATATTAAGAGGGTTTTGGCCTATTCTACAATGTCTCAACTGGGTTATATGATGTTAGCTCTAGGCATGGGTTCTTATCGAGCTGCTTTATTTCATTTGATTACTCATGCTTATTCGAAAGCATTGTTGTTTTTAGGGTCTGGATCAATAATTCATTCAATGGAGGCTCTTGTTGGATATTCTCCAGAAAAAAGTCAGAATATGGTTCTTATGGGTGGTTTAACAAAACATATGCCAATCACAAAAACGGCCTTTTTATTAGGTACACTTTCTCTTTGTGGGATTCCACCTCTTGCTTGCTTTTGGTCCAAAGATGAAATTCTTAATGAGAGTTGGTTATATTCCCCGATTTTCGCAATAATAGCTTGTTCCACAGCAGGATTTACCGCATTTTATATGTTTCGGATCTATTTACTTACTTTTGAAGGACACTTAAATGCTCATTTTCTAAATTATAGTGGAAAACGAAGTAGTTCTTTGTATTCAATATCTTTATGGGGAAATGAAGGACTAAAAACAATTCAAAACGCCCTTTTTTTAAAAACTTCATTAACAATGAATAATAAGCAAAGGGTTCCGTTTTTTTGTAAGAAAACATATCGACTTGATAGTAGTGTAAGGAGCATGCTCCGCCTTTTTACTCATTTTGGCACTAAGAATACTCTCCCTTATCCCCACGAATCGGAAAATACTATGCTATTCCCTATTGCTGTATTGGTCCTATTTACTTTCTTTGTTGGAGCTATCGGAATTCCTTTCAATCAAGAAGAGGGGGATTTAGATATATTGTCAAAATTATTAACCCCATCTAGAAACCTTTTACATCAAAAGTCAAATAATTCTCTGGATTGGCATGAATTTATAACAAATGCAACTTTGTCGGTCAGTATATCTTATTTGGGAATAGTTATAGCTTCTTTTTTATATAAGCCTTTTTATTTATCTTTAACAAAATTGAACTTCATTAATCTTTTTGTTAAAGGGGGTCCTCAGAAAATTTGGAGGGACAAAATAAGAAATCGGATATATGATTGGTCATATAATCGTGGTTACATAGACGCTTTTTACACAATATCCTTAATTAAGGGTATAAGAGAATTCGCTGAATTCACTCATTTTTTCGATGCGCGAATTATTGATGGAATTACGAACGGGCTGGGTATTTTGAGTTTTTTTCTAGGAGAAGGTATCAAATATTTAGGGGGGGGGCGCGTTTCTTCTTATCTTTTATTGTATTTTTCTTGTGTATTAATTTGTTTATTAATTTCTTACTTTTTGTACTTTTGAATAGAAGAAAGAATCTTTTCTATGTTTCTATCCTCCTAAAAAAATGGGAATTTTTCCATTTATGTATTATTATGTATTATTTCATTTTTGAACTTTCCATATATTCTATAGATATAGAAATAGACTAGAGACGACATCTCATATCTTATGTCAATGAGACCAAAGGAATATTAAATGAATGGAATTGGGATATGGATGGAATATAATGAAATAGAGCTGCTTTGAGGTTCCCTAGGAAATGAGGCATGGAACGGGTCCACTGCGAAGAAGTTCCGGGAGTTACGAAGGAAACTTTGAGCTCATATTGGTCATGGGTTGAGAACGGGAATTGAACTCCATGAGATCGAATCTCCCGTTGTTCCTCAATAGCTCAGTGGTAGAGCGGTCGGCTGTTAACCGACTGGTCGTAGGTTCGAATCCTACTTGGGGAGATTTTCTTTATGAAAGGGTTCACTTTGACCGTTTAAGAGTAGGTAACCGTTTCCTGTGTCTTA